GATTGTGGTACTATCCGAGGTATTTCTGTGAGTCCTCAAAATGGGATGACGGAAAAAATTTTTGTCCAAACACTAATTGGTCGTGTATTAGCAGACGATATATATATTGGCCTACGATGCATTGCCACTCGAAATCAAGATATTGGAATTGGACTTGTCAATCGATTCATAACCTTTCGAGCACACCCAATATATATTCGAACCCCTTTTACTTGCAGGAGTACATCTTGGATCTGTCAATTATGTTATGGCCGGAGTCCTACTCATGGTGACCTGGTCGAGTTGGGAGAAGCCGTAGGCATTATTGCGGGTCAATCAATTGGGGAACCGGGGACTCAACTAACATTAAGAACTTTTCATACCGGCGGAGTATTCACAGGTGGTACTGCCGAACATGTACGAGCTCCCTCTAATGGAAAAATAAAATTTGATGAGGATTTGGTTCATCCCACACGTACCCGTCATGGGCATCCTGCTTTTCTATGTTTTATAGACTTGTATGTAACTATTGAGAGTCGAGATATTATACATAATGTGAATATTCCAACAAAAAGTTTTATTTTAGTTCAAAATGATCAATATGTAGAATCAGAACAAGTGATTGCCGAGATTCGTGCCGGAACGTCCACTTTTCATTTTAAAGAGAGGGTTCGAAAACATATTTATTCTGAGTCAGAAGGAGAAATGCACTGGAGTACTGATGGCTATCATGCGCCCGAATATCCATATAGTAATGTTCATCTATTACCAAAAACAAGTCATTTATGGATATTAGCAGGAGGTGTATGCAGATCCAATATAGTGTCTTTTTCACTCCACAAGGATCAAGATCAAATGAATGCTAATTCTTTTTCTGTCGAAGAAAGATATATCTTTGATCTCTCACTGACTAATGATCAAGTAAGACATAAATTGTTGGATACTTTTGGTAAAAAAGATAGGGAAATTCTTGACTATTCAAAACCTTATCGAATCATATCCAATGGTCATTGGAATCTCATAGATCCTTCTACTTCTATTCGTCAAGAGAATTCCGATAATTCCTTGGCGAAAAAGCGAAGAAATAGATTCGTGATTCCCTTACAATATGATCAAGAACGAGAAAATAAAGTAATACCCTGTTTTGGTATTTCGATTAAAATACCTATCAATGGTATTTTACGTAGAAATAGTATTCTTGCTTATTTTGATGATCCGCGATACAGAAGAAGCAGTTCGGGAATTACTAAATATGGGATTGTCGAAGTAGATTCAATCGTAAAAAAAGAGGATTTGATTGAGTATCGAGGAGCAAAAGAATTTAGCCCGAAATACCAAATGCAAATGAAAGTAGATCGATTTTTTTTCATTCCCGAGGAAGTGCATATCTTACCCGGATCTTCGCCCATAATGGTCCGGAACAATAGTATCGTTGGAGTAGATACACGACTTGCTTTAAATATAAATACAAGAAGTCGAGTAAGTGGATTAGTCCGAGTGGAGAGAAAAAAAAAAAGTCTGGAACTTAAAATTTTTTCTGGAGATATTCATTTTCCTGGAGAGGTGGATAAAATATCTAGGCACAGTGGCATTGTTATACCACCAGGAATGGAAAAACAAAATTCTAAAGGATCAAAAAAATTGAAAAATTGGATCTATGTCCAACGGATTACACCTACCAAAAAAAAGTATTTTGTTTTGGTTCGGCCCGTAGTCACATATGAAATAGCTGATGGGATCAATTTAGCAACACTTTTCTCTCAGGATCTCTTGCAGGAAAAGGATAATGTCCAACTTCGAATTGTCAATTATATACTTTATGGAAATGGCAAGTCAATTCGAGGAATTTCTCACACAAGTATTCAATTAGTTCGGGCTTGCTTAGTATTGAATTGGGACCAAGAAAAAAAGGGTTCTATAGAAGAAGAGGTTCATGCTTCTTTTGTTGAAATAAGGGCAAATGATCTGCTTCGTGATTTCATCCGAATTGAGTTAGTAAAGTCCACTCTTTCGTATATCGTAAAAAGGTATGATACGGCAGGTTCAGGATTTATTTCCAATAATGGATTAGATCGTACTCATATCAATCCTTTTGATTTCAAGGTAAAGATTCAATCATTTCCCCAACATCAGGGAACTCTTGGTACGTTGTTGAATCGAAATAAGGAATGCCAATCTTTCAGAATCTTGTCATCATCCAATTGTTCTCAAATTGGCCCCTTCAATACTTCGAGATATAATAATGCGACAAAAGAATCGGATCCCATGACTCCAATTAGGGATTTGTTGGGCCCTTTAGGTACTATTGTACCTAAAATAGTAAATTTTTGTTCATCTTACTCTTTAATAACTTATAATCAAGTCTTTTTAAAGAAATATTTGTTATTTGAAAATTTTCAACAGACTTTCCAAGTGCTTCAAGTACTTCCATTTAAATACTGTTTCCTAGATGAAAATAGGAGGATTTATAATCCCAATCCATGCAGTAACATCATTTGGAATTCATCCCATTTGAATTGGTGTTTTCTCCATCACGATTATTGTGAAGAAGCATGGACAATAATTAGCCTTGGACAATTCCTTTGTGAAAATGTATGTCTATTGAAATACGGATCACGCATTAAAAAATCTGGTCAAATTTTCATTGTTCATGTTGACTCTTTAGTTATAAGATCAGCTAAGCCCTATTTGGTCACTCCAGGAGCAACTGTTCATGGCCATTATGGGGAAACCTTTTATGAAGGAGATACATTAATTACATTTATATATGAAAAATCGAGATCCGGTGACATAACGCAAGGTCTTCCAAAAGTGGAACAAATCTTAGAAGTTCGTTCAATTGATTCAATATCGATGAACCTCGAAAGAAGAGTTGAAGGTTGGGACGAACGTATCCGAAGGATTCTTGGGATCCCCTGGGGATTTTTGATTGGAGCTGAACTAACCATAGCCCAAAGTCGTATCTCTTTGGTTAATAAGATCCAAAAGGTTTATAGATCTCAGGGGGTACAGATCCATAATAGACATATAGAGATTATTGTACGTCAAGTAACATCAAAAGTGTTGGTTTCAGAAGATGGAATGTTTAATGTTTTTTTACCTGGAGAATTGATTGGATTGTTGCGAGCAGAGCGAGTAGGGCGTGTTTTGGACGAAGCGATCTGTTATCGGGCAATCTTATTGGGAATAACGAAGTCATCTCTGAATACTCAAAGTTTCATATCCGAAGCGAGTTTTCAAGAAACTGCTCGAGTTTTAGCAAAAGCTGCTCTACGAGGTCGTATTGATTGGTTGAAAGGTCTGAAAGAGAACGTTGTTCTGGGGGGGATTATACCGGTTGGTACCGGATTCAAAAAATTAGTACATCGTACAAAGCAAGACAAAAACATTCATTTGAAAATCAAAAGGAAGAATCTATTCGAGTTGGAAATGAGAGATATTTTGTTACACCATAGAGAATTCTTTTGTTCTTGCGCCCCAAACACTTTCCATGAGACATCAGACCAATCAGTTACGTAATGTAATTTACTAATTCCTAACAAGAGGTTCATTCTTTTTACTTGAACTCTCTGGTCCGATTATGGATTTGGTAATCAATGAAATAAAAAACCATGAATGAAATTCATGGTTTGGGTCGTAGATCAATGGTCAATCCTGGTAGAAGGTTCCGTCGGAACAATTATTTATTTCACAGGGTACTGAATCTCTTTGAAAAAAAAAAAGAAACAAAGTGTGGGAAAATGGGAAGACGATATTGGAACATCAATTTGGAAGAAATGATGGAAGCAGGAGTTCATTTTGGTCATGGTACTAAGAAATGGAATCCTAGAATGGCTCCTTACATCTCAGCAAAGCGTAAAGGTATTCATATTACAAATCTTACTATAACTGCTCGTTTTTTATCAGAAGCCTGCGATTTAGTTTTTGATGCAGCAAGTAGGGGAAAAAAATTCTTAATAGTCGGCACCAAAAAGAAAGCAGCGGATTTAGTAGCATCAGCAGCAATAAGGGCTCGATGTCATTATGTTAATAAAAAATGGCTTGGTGGTATGTTAACGAATTGGTCTACTACAGAAACAAGACTTCAGAAGTTCAGGGACTTAAGAGCAGAACAAAAGATGGGGAAACTCAACCGTCTCCCCAAAGGAGATGCAGCAATGTTGAAGAGAAAGTTATCTACCTTGCAAACATATCTGGGTGGGATCAAATATATGACGGGATTGCCCGATATTGTAATTATCGTTGATCAGCAAGAAGAATATACGGTTCTTCGAGAATGTGTCATTTTGGGTATTCCGACGATTTGTTTAATCGATACAAATTGTGACCCAGATCTTGCAGATATTTCTATTCCAGCCAACGATGATGCTATAGCTTCGATTCGATTGATTCTTACCAAATTAGCATCTGCAATTTGTGAGGGCCGTTCTAGTTATATAAAAAATGGTTGATTATCTTCTCATTAAGAAGAAGATTAGTTCGTTTTTGGTGAACTCTCTTTGTTGAAGTTTGAACTATGTTTTGAATATTGAATAATATTGAATAAAAAAGATAAAATGATTGGTGTTTTTTTATGTGATTTCTCAGGATCCTAAATATACGATTCATAACTGAAATTCATGAATTAACGTAGATGAATTGAAAAAGAGATGGTTGAATCAAAATCATTCCTTTTTTGAAGTTCGATTTCTGTTAGAGGACAATATGAATGTTATACCATGTTCCATTAAAACACTCAAAGGGTTATACGATATATCAGGTGTAGAAGTAGGCCAACATTTATATTGGCAAATAGGAGGTTTACAAATTCATGCCCAAGTACTTATAACTTCTTGGGTTGTAATTGCTATCTTATTAGGTTCAGTCATCATAGCTGTTCGGAATCCACAAACCATTCCGCCCGACGGTCAGAATTTCTTCGAATATGTCCTTGAATTTATTCGAGACTTGAGCAAAACTCAGATTGGAGAGGAGTATGGTCCTTGGGTTCCATTTATTGGAACGATGTTCCTATTTATTTTTGTTTCTAACTGGTCAGGTGCTCTCTTACCTTGGAAAATCATAAAGTTACCTCATGGGGAGTTAGCTGCGCCCACGAATGATATAAATACTACTGTTGCTTTAGCTTTACCCACGTCAGTGGCCTATTTCTATGCGGGTCTTAGCAAAAAAGGATTGGGATATTTCGGGAAATACATTCAGCCAACTCCAATACTTTTACCAATTAATATCCTAGAAGATTTCACAAAACCTTTATCTCTTAGTTTTCGACTTTTCGGGAATATATTGGCTGATGAATTAGTAGTTGTTGTTCTTGTTTCTTTAGTGCCTTCAGTAGTTCCTATACCTGTCATGTTTCTTGGATTATTTACAAGTGGTATTCAAGCTCTGATTTTTGCAACTTTGGCTGCGGCTTATATAGGTGAATCCATGGAGGGTCATCATTGACTAACTTTCAAAATAGTCTTTTTGGAAGCTTATCCCAATTCAAGCAATGCGGGGGGTTCAATATAATCCACTGGGTTGGAGAAGAAAATGCAAATAGCTACATATATCTATGAAGAAAGGTAGATGATATTGAAGAATTTGGAAGAGAAAGAAGGGTTGGGGGTCCTACTACATATATGTAATGCCTATGAGTATCAATCCTTGTGTATGTTTCGAAGAATGGTTCCAGAATATGATTTAATAGAATAAAAAATGCAGGTGATTTACGTTATGGAAGAAAAAAAGTATATGTTATTTACTAGTTAGATAGGAATTACCCCTATCTATTTTTTTTCTAGCCCACTGCATTTAGATGGATTCCCGTATCAGTCCTTTTTCTATTTTGTCTGTGATTGTGAATTGAATGATTGAATGAAAGAATAGAAGAGTTTATAAACAAGAAAATGCAATGACTAAAACCGTATACATATCTATTTACACAAAACTCCATAATGGGTAGAAAGGAAAAACGGTATATCGAAGTAGTTCTGACAATTCAGTAATATTCTGATTTCCATTTGGAGTTTTTAGCTACTTCGACCCGATATATTTTAGTGATAAAGATCAAAAAAGAAAAAATAAGTGATAAGTGTAGTAAAGTAAATAGTAAGTAAATAGTCAAAGTAGAAGTAGATTAAGTACTAATTCATTGGTTGGTTGTATCATTAACCATTTCTTTTTTTTGGTGCGAGGAACTTACCATGAATCCACTTATTTCTGCTGCATCCGTTATTGCTGCTGGATTGGCTGTAGGGCTTGCTTCTATTGGACCTGGGGTTGGTCAAGGTACTGCTGCGGGCCAAGCTGTAGAAGGTATTGCGAGACAACCAGAAGCAGAGGGTAAAATACGAGGTACTTTATTGCTTAGTCTGGCTTTTATGGAAGCTTTAACAATTTATGGACTGGTCGTGGCATTAGCTCTTTTATTTGCAAATCCTTTTGTTTAATGTTGAATTTTATCGTAGAATCAAAATGTAAAGAAAAAAGGGGGCGAGCGGAGTGATACAAAAAGAACTCTGTTCTTTGTTAGTCCTATCTATAAGAGGAGAGCATATGAAAAATAGAACCGATTCTTTTGTTTCCGTGGGGCACTGGCCATCCGCTGGGAGTTTCGAGTTTAATACCGATATTTTAGCAACAAATCCAATAAATCTAAGCGTAGTGCTGGGTGTATTGATTTTTTTTGGAAAGGGAGTGTGTGCGAGTTGTGTATTTCAAGAATAGGTTGGATTTCACCGGCTGCACTTTCTTTATATTTATGTATTCTTTTTTATAGCAGAAATAGGAAAAAGGGTGCACAATCTCAACGAATTACTTCGGAATTGGATTTCATTCAGAAATCCTATGTAAGAACCATAGCATTTCGTGACTAATTGGTAAATGAACTTTGATTCTCTATCAACCAATAATGTTGAGGTCTTTTACATGGTTAAAGATAAATTGTTTGAAGTCCAGGCACAGCATAGCATGGTACTCTTTCTACCACTACGTTAGTACCGAAATGGTTTAAAAATGATAAAAATAAAAAAAGGAAGAATTGGGAATTTATCCGATGTAGAACACTCATATGGATAAACTTATTTGAACCATTTACTGGAAAGATGGGTATCTTCTCCCTCCTTTTTTTATCCACTGCCGAATCGACGACCTATGTATTGTATAAAAAAAGAAATTTTTGGAATTTTTTTTCTTTAAAATCTTTTTTTTTTTTAGTTTTAAAGAACAAATAAAGAAACAACTTTGCTGACAATTTTTGATTTTTTGTCTGGTCTGAAGAGTCCTCTTAAGATTCTGATGTTAGATCAGTTTCGATATCCTTGAATACGAACAGAAAAGAGAGGATAGGCTCATTCCATTCAAAGATATGGGAATGCCCATCAAAGAAAAGAGAAAAGAAACAATTGAGCGTGAGAGCCAAATGAATCGAAAGATTCATGTTTGGTTCGGGAAGAGATATGATAGTTGTGAAATGAATGGAAAAATAATCTACTTTCATTAAATGATTTATTAGATAAGCGAAAACAGAGGATCTTG